CATAATTTAAATTTAATTAAATTTTTTAAAAAAGTAAATTATTTTTAGTAAATTTTCTTTAATTATGATGAAATCAAACATAATTTTTTTTTATAATAGGTTTCATAAATTAATATATATAAAGTTTATAAACAAATGAAGTTTTTAATAAAAATTCATAAATTTAAAAAAATTAGGGGTAAATAATTTTTTTAAAAATAATTAATATTTTATTATTTTTTTAACTTTTTATAATATTAAAACAAAGAATATTCGTAAATAAAAAAATTAAATTATGTTTATTTTAAATAAGTTAATTTATTTTAATAAAATTTCATATTAAAAACTAAAATTTATAGTAAATTAAATTCTAGTAGTTTTTTAAGAAAAATATAGATAAAGTTTAATTTTAGCTTAAAAATTTATTTAATTTTTTATTTACATGTAAATTTTAGTGGGTTTTTAAGATTATTTTAAATAAATAATTTTAATTTTTTATTCGCAGTATAAAGTTTTATTAATTTAAGAAATTAAGAATTATAAAAAAATTGTATTATTGACAAAATTTGTGCCAGCAGTTGCGGTTATACAAAAAATATGAATAAATTTTATTGATTAGTAATAAAAAAAAAATTAAATTTAATAAAAATTAAATTTATAAGGTGAAATTTAAAATTTAAAATAATTATGATTAAATTTTTTGATTTTATTAAATTTAAAAATTAAACTAGGATTAGATACCCTATTATTTTAATTGTAAAAATATTCATTAAAGTAGTATTAGCTATGATCTTGAAATTTAAAGATTTTGGCGGTATTTTAGTCTATTCAGAGGAACCTGTCCTATAATTGATAATCCACGATAAATTATACTTAATTTATTAATTTGTATATCGTCGTTATTAAGTATTTTATAAGAATTAAATATTTAAGTTTTCATATAAGAAAATATATCAGATCAAGGTGCAGTTTATAATTAAGAAGAGATGGGTTACAATAAATTTATTTATATGGTTTTATATATGAAAATTTATAAATAAAGTGGATTTGATAGTAATAATATTTATATTAATTTTATGGTTAAAGCTCTAAAATGTGTACATATCGCCCGTCGCTCTTATTATAAGATAAGATAAGTCGTAACAAAGTAGATGTACTGGAAAGTGTATCTGGAATGTCAAATTAAAGCTTAAATAGTAAAGTGTTTTATTTACATTAAAAATAAGTCGTGCAAATCGATATAGTTTGAAATAAAAAAATTATTTATTTATAGATTTAAAAATTTAATAAAAATAATTTTATTAATAATTATTTTTAGTATATATTATAGAAAAAATTTTAAAAATTATAGTTAATTAGTATTGTAAAAGAATTTTGATTTAAAAATTTATTAAATAAAAGTAAAATTTAATTTTTGTACCTTGTGTATCAGGGTTTATTAAATAAATTTTATAAATTTAAATTTTCCCGAATTTAAGAGAGAGAATAAATAATTTTTTTTATTGTAAAAAAAATATTTATAATTATTTATTAGAAATGAAAAGTTATTCGTTCTTAAATATATCTGGTTTATTTAGAAATGAATTTAATTCAGTTAATTTAATTTTATTAATTTATTTTTTTAAATTAATAAATTTTATTAATAATAATTAAAGGGATTAGCTTTTAATTAAATTATTATAATAAATTTGTTAAAAATAAAAATATATAGGTTTAGAAATATTTTTTATTAATAATTTGTTATAATTAGTTTTTATTTTTATATTATTTTATATTTATTTAATTTTTTATAAATAAATTTTATTTAATATTATAATATTAGATATAATGATAGAATTAGTATATTTTAAAATATTTATATAAATTTAATATAAAGTTTATTTAAAGGAATTCGGCAAAATTTTTATTCGCCTGTTTAACAAAAACATGTCCTTTAGAAATTAGAATTTAAGGTCTGACCTGCCCACTGAAATTTTTAAATGGCCGCAGTAATTTGACTGTGCAAAGGTAGCATAATCATTAGTTTTTTAATTAAAAGCTTGTATGAATGGTTGGACGAAATAAAATCTGTCTCTAAATAATAATTAGAATTTAATTTTTAAGTTAAAAAGCTTAAATTTTTATAAAAGACGAGAAGACCCTATAGATCTTTATAATAAATTTTATAATTTTATTTAGGATTATTTAATTATTTATAAATTTTATTATTTTATTGGGGTAATAAAAAGATTAATAAAATTCTTTTTAAAATTAAACAAAAATTATTGATTTTATGATCCATTATTATTGATTATAAGATTAAGTTACCTTAGGGATAACAGCGTAATTTTTTTAGAGAGTTCATATCGATAAAAAAGTTTGCGACCTCGATGTTGGATTAAAAATTATTTCGGGTGTAGAAGTTCGAAATTTTGGTCTGTTCGACCATTAAATTTTTACATGATCTGAGTTCAGACCGGCGTAAGCCAGGTCGGTTTCTATCTTTATAMARTTAATATATTTTAGTACGAAAGGACCAAATATATAATATATTAATATTTTATTTTTGAATAATATTATTATTTTGGCAGATTAGTGCAATAAATTTAGAATTTATTTATGTAAATATATTACAAATAATATTGTTTTATAAAGATTTAATTATTAGTTTAATTTGTATATTATTATTAGTAATTTGTGTATTAGTAGGTGTAGCTTTTTTAACTTTATTAGAGCGAAAGGTGTTAGGTTATATTCAGATTCGTAAAGGTCCAAATAAGGTTGGATTTATAGGTATTCCTCAACCTTTTAGAGATGCAATTAAATTATTTTCTAAAGAGCAAACCTTTCCTTTATTATCAAATTATATTATGTATTATTATTCTCCAGTTATAAGGTTATTTTTATCTTTATCTATATGATTAATTATTCCTTATTTAATAGGTTTATTTATGTTTAATTTAGGAATATTATTTTTTTTATGTATTACTAGTTTGGGTGTATATACTGTAATAATTGCAGGTTGGTCTTCAAATTCTAGATATTCTTTATTAGGGGGAATACGAGCTGTAGCACAAACAATTTCTTATGAAGTAAGATTAGCTTTAATTTTTATATCTTTTATAGTTTTAGTTGGAGGTTTTAGATTAATAGATTTTTTTAAGTATCAAGAATATATTTGAATATTATTCTTGTCTTTTCCTTTAGCTATAATTTGATTTGTTTCTAGTTTAGCTGAAACAAATCGTACTCCTTTTGATTTTGCTGAAGGTGAGTCAGAATTAGTTTCTGGTTTTAATGTAGAATATAGAAGAGGTGGATTTGCATTAATTTTTTTGTCTGAATATTCAAGAATTTTATTTATAAGAATATTATTTAGAGTAATTTTTTTAGGGAGAAATTTATATTCATTATTATTTTATATGGAAATAGTATTTATTTCATTTTTATTTATTTGAGTTCGGGGTACATTACCTCGTTTTCGTTACGATAAATTAATGTATTTAGCTTGAAAGGGATTTTTACCAATTTCATTAAATTTTTTATTAATATATATAGGTTTAAAAATTTTTATATATTCTTTATTAATATAGTGAATTATTTTTAGTAAAGTTAATAGAGAATTTAACTCTATATTATGTTTTCAAAACATATACTTATTCAAGTTCATTAACTAAAAAATTAATTTATCTCAAATTTTATTTATAATAGGATTAATAATAAAATATAAAAAATATAAAATTGTTAAAATTTGTCCTGTAATAATATAAGGTTCTTCAACTGCTCGTATTCCAATTCAAGTTAATAAAATTACAATAATAAGAAAACTTCAAAATAAAATTTGATTAATTGGGTAGAACTTTATTCTTTGGAATTTAGTTTTTGTTGAAAATGGGAGGATTATAAGAATTAAAATAGATATAACTAAAGCAATTACACCTCCAAGTTTATTAGGGATAGATCGTAAAATTGCATAAGCAAAAAGAAAATATCATTCTGGTTGAATATGGACAGGGGTTACAAGTGGATTTGCAGGGATAAAGTTATCTGGATCTCCTAAAAGATATGGGTTTATAAGAGTTAAAATTGTTAAAATTATTAATATAATAATAAATCCTGCAATATCCTTAAATGTAAAATACGGGTGAAAAGGAATCTTGTCTATATTTCTATTAGTTCCTAATGGATTATTAGATCCAGTTTGATGCAGAAATAATAAATGAATTATTACTAAGGCAGAAATAATAAAAGGTAATAAAAAATGAATAGTAAAGAATCGGGTTAACGTAGCATTATCAACTGCAAATCCTCCCCATACTCATTGGACTAATATAGTTCCAAGATATGGAACAGCTGAAAGAAGATTTGTAATAACAGTTGCTCCTCAAAAAGATATTTGTCCTCATGGTAAAACATATCCTATAAATGCAGTTCCTATAACTATAAATAGAATAATTACTCCAATTATTCATGTTTGAGTAAGTTTATAGGATCCATAATATATCCCTCGTCCAATATGAAGGTAAATACAAACAAAAAAAAATGATGCCCCATTAGCATGAAGGGTTCGTATTAATCAACCATAATTAACATCTCGGCAAATGTGATTAACTCTATAAAATGCAAGTTCAATATTAGCTGAGTAGTGTATAGCTAAAAAAATTCCGGTAATAATTTGAATTATTAAACATAATCCTAGTAAAGATCCAAAATTTCATCATAATGAAATATTAGATGGTGAGGGTAAATCAATTAAGGTATTATTTATAATTTTTAATAAAGGCTGAGATATACGTATGGGTTTGTTCATTAAAATTTTTGTCGTAAAGGGCCTTGATTAGATTTAGTAATTTTTACTACAGCTACTAAAGTTAATAATAAATAATTAATTATTAAAATTGTAATTATATAATTAGGTTTATTATATATTATATTTAATGAATTTATATTTTCATTTTTAGTTAATATTAATGAGTTGATATTTTCGTTAATATTAGAATTTTTAAATATAAAGTTAATTATTCTAAAATCTAAATTTATTATAATTAATAAACAAAAAAAAGCAATTAATATTGTAATAAGAACTATTTTATTAGATAGTTTAAATTTTTCATTGGACGCTAATCTAGTTATGTATATAAATAAAATTAATATCCCTCCAATTATGATTAAAAATAGAATATAAGAAAATCAAAATGTATAAGAATAGAATCCTGTTATTAAAGAAATTAAGATAGTTTGTAATATTAATACTATTCCTATAGACAAAGGATGATTTAAAAATATAAAAATAATTGTTATTGATAAGTTTATTATAGAAATTATTATAAAGATACAAGGAATAGTTTAATAAAAAATATTAATTTTGGAGATTAATGATAGAAGTAATTTTTTCCTTGAAGTTTTAAAAGAATAATTCTTATTTTTGATTTACAAGACCAATATTTTATTTAAATTATTAAAACTAATTTTATTTATATTTAATAATATAATTTTTTTATTTATATTTTTTTCTGGATTATTTGTTTTTTGTTCTAAACGTAAACATTTATTATTAATATTATTAAGAATAGAATTTATTATTTTATCTTTATACGTATTATTATTTATTTTTTTATCAAATTTTGATTATGAGTTTTATTTTAGAATAATTTTTTTAGTTTTTTGTGTTTGTGAAAGTGTAATAGGTTTATCAGTTTTAGTATCTTTAATTCGAACTCATGGGAATGATTATTTTTTTTCTATAAATTTATGTTAAAATTAATAATAATAATAATTTTTATAATTCCTTTATGTTTTAAAAAGAATAGATTTTGATTAATACAATTTTTATTTATATTTATAACTTTTATTTATATATTTATAGGAAGATACACATATATTTGAATAAATATTAGATATTTTTTAGGTTCTGATTTATTATCTTTTGGTTTAATTCTATTAAGATTTTGGATTTGTAGTTTAATAATTTTAGCAAGAAGAAGTTTATATATAAGAAATAATTTTTATAATTTATTTTTATTTTTTTTATTAATCTTAATATTGTTATTATATTGTACTTTTAGATCAATAAATTTGTTTTTATTTTATCTATTTTTTGAAAGAAGATTAATCCCTACTTTATTTTTAATTTTAGGTTGAGGGTATCAACCGGAACGTTTACAAGCTGGAATTTATTTATTATTTTATACTTTATTTGCTTCTTTACCTATAATAATCGGTATTTTTTATTACTATAATTTTTACATAAGGTTAAATTATTTTTTTTTTAATGATTTTTATACTTTTAATATTTATATATTTATAAGAATAATTTTTGCTTTTTTAGTTAAAATACCAATATATTTTGTTCATTTGTGGTTACCTAAAGCTCATGTTGAAGCTCCTGTTTCAGGTTCAATAATTTTAGCTGGTATTTTATTGAAATTAGGGGGTTACGGTTTGTTACGTGTTTTAAATTTATTTATTTATATAGGAAAATTGACTTCTTTCTTATTTGTTAGAATTAGATTAGTAGGAGGGTTTTTAATTAGATTATTGTGTTTACGTCAAACTGATTTAAAAATTTTGATTGCTTATTCTTCAGTTGCTCATATAGGGATGGTATTAGGGGGAATTATGACCTTAAATTATTGAGGATTTTGTGGTTCTTATACAATAATAATTGCACATGGATTATGTTCTTCAGGATTATTCTGTTTAGCAAATATTTCTTATGAGCGACTAAATAGACGTTCAATATTTATAAATAAAGGTTTAATTAATTTAATGCCTAGAATGACGTTATGATGATTTTTATTGAGATCATCTAATATAGCTGCTCCTCCTTCAATAAATTTATTAGGAGAAATTAGTTTATTAAATAGATTAATATCATGAACATGATTTTCTATATTTTTTTTAATATTACTATCTTTTTTTAGAGCTGTTTATACATTATATTTATATTCTTATAGTCAGCATGGTAAAATTTATTCAGGAAAATATAGATGTTCTTCTGGATATATTCGTGAGTATTTATTGTTATTTTTGCATTGATTTCCATTAAATTTATTGATTATGAAAAGAAGTTTATTTATATTATGATTATATTTAAGTAGTTTAAAAAAAATTTTGATTTGTGGTATCAATAATGTAATATAAAATTACCTTAAATTATTATAAATATTTCTATTTGTATTATTAGATTTTTTTTTCTTTTAATTTTTAGTTTAATAAATTTTATTTTTAGTTTAAATTTTCTTTTATTGGATTATAGAATAATTATTGAGTGGGAATTATTATCTTTAAATTCAAATTCTTTAGTTATAAGAATTTTATTTGATTGAATATCAATAATATTTATAAGATTTGTTTTATTCATTTCTTCTATGGTAATTTTTTATAGTAATGAATATATATCTGGGGATAAAAATATTAATCGTTTTATTATATTAGTTTTAATATTTGTTTTTTCTATAATATTATTAATTATTAGTCCAAATCTAATTAGAATTTTATTAGGTTGAGATGGTTTAGGGCTAGTTTCTTATTGTTTAGTAATTTATTACCAAAATGTAAAATCTTATAATGCCGGAATAATTACGGCATTAATAAATCGAATTGGTGATGTTACTTTATTAATTGCTATTACTTGAATATTAAATTTTGGTAGATGAAATTATATTTATTATATTGATATTATGAAAAATGATTTATATATAGAATATATTGGTATTTTAGTAATAATTGCTGCTATAACTAAAAGAGCTCAGATTCCATTTTCTAGATGACTTCCTGCTGCTATAGCTGCTCCCACACCTGTTTCTGCTTTGGTCCATTCTTCAACATTAGTAACAGCAGGGGTTTATTTATTAATTCGTTTTAGTCCTTCTTTAACAGATTATATAAAAATATATTTATTAATAATTGGAGTAATTACTATATTTATAGCAGGGTTAGGGGCAAATTTTGAATTTGATTTAAAAAAAATTATTGCTTTATCTACATTAAGACAATTAGGTTTAATAATAAGAATTTTGGCTATGGGAAATTTTAAATTAGCTTTTTTTCATTTATTAACACATGCGATATTTAAGGCCTTATTATTTATATGTGCAGGGTGTATTATTCATAATTTAAAGGATACACAAGATATTCGTTTTATAGGGAATTTAATAATTCATATACCATTAACTTGTATTAGAATGAATATTTCAAATTTAGCTTTATGTGGAATACCCTTTTTAGCTGGGTTTTATTCAAAGGATTTAATTTTAGAATTTGTTTCTATAGATAACTTAAATATATTAATATATTTTTTATTTTTTTTTTCTACAGGTTTAACAGTTTGTTATTCTTTTCGTTTATGTTATTATTCAATTACTGGGGATTTTAATTTTTATAGATTACATTCTTTGAATGATCAAAGTTGAATTATATTAAAAAGAATAATAATTATATTATTGTTTGTGATTTTTAGAGGGAGAATTTTAATGTGATTAATTTTTCCTATTCCATTAATAATTTGTTTACCAATATGGATAAAAATTATAGCTTTAGTAGTCAGTGTAGTAGGTGCATTAATAGGGTATGAAATTTCTAAATTTTCTATCACTTGGTTTTCAAAATCTATAATATTTTATAATTATAGATATTTTATAGGTTTCATGTGATTTCTTCCTAATATTTCTACTTTTTTTGTAAATTATTTTCCTTTAATATTAAGATATAAATTATTTAAAAATTTTGATCAAGGTTGAAATGAATATTTTGGGGGTCAGGGAATTTATAATAACTTAAAAAAAAGGTCTTCTTTATTTCAATTTTTTCAAGATAATAATATAAAAATTTTTTTAGTTTTAATAATTTTTTGATTAATAATTTTATTTATATTATTTATAATTTAATTTAAATAGCTTAATATAGAGCATAATATTGAAGATATTAGGGTGATTAATAAAATCTTTAAGTACTTATAAAAATTTAGATTTTATTTTTACATTGAAAATGTAATGTTTTATTTAAACTATATAAATAGAAATATAAACGGAATTTAACCGCTAAAGAAAAAAGTTAGAAGCTTTATCTTGGGCATCATATTTCTTTAATTGGAATTTAAATTCAATGATATCATTAACAGTAATATGCCTCTATTTGGCTTCAATTAATAAATAAGGATGATTTCATCAAAATTTTAGGTCGAAACTAAATGTAAATTTTACTTCTTATTTTGAGAAAAATTGAATATTCAATACTTTTTAGATGCAAACTAAATGTTATAATTAACTATGATCCCAAATTTTTCAATTTAAAGCTCCTTGGATTCATTCGTGATATAGGCCAATAAGTAAAATTATGATAAAAAAAAATCTAGTAATTAATAATATATTTATATTAGATATTTTGAAAATTATAATTATAGGTAGTAATAAAGCAATTTCTACATCAAAAATTAAAAAAATAACAGCAATAAGAAAAAATTGTAATCTAAAAGGTAATCGAGCTGAGTCAATAGGGTCAAATCCACATTCAAAAGGGGAGTTTTTTTCTCGGTCTATAAAAGTTTTTTTTGAAAGAATTCTAGCAATTGATATAGTAATAATTGCAATTATTATAATGATTAATATTAATAAAAATGTAATTAAAATTATTTATACTAAAAAAAATTAGACCTTTTGATTGGAAGTCAAATATACTAATATACTATATAAATTACCTACCTCATCAGTAAATAGAAATATATAAAAATAATCAAACTACATCAACGAAATGTCAGTATCATGCAGCTGCTTCAAATCCAAAATGATGAATAGATGAGAAATGATTTAAATAATGTCGAAATAAACAAATTAATAAAAAAGTTGTACCAATAATTACATGAATTCCATGAAATCCAGTTGCTATAAAAAATGATGATCCATATACTGTATCTGCAATTGTAAAAGGTGATTCAATATACTCAAAAGCTTGAAGGATAGAAAAATAAATTCCTAAAGTAACTGTAAAAAATAATCCTTGTAATGTTTGATTATAGTTATTTTCTATTAATCTATGATGAGCTCAAGTAACAGTAATTCCTGAAGTTAAAAGAATTAAAGTATTTAATAAGGGAATTTGTAAAGGATTAAAGGGAACAATTCCTATAGGAGGTCAAGTTGCTCCAAGTTCAATTGTTGGTGCTAATCTTCTGTGAAAAAATCCTCAAAAAAAGGAAATAAAAAAAAATACTTCTGAGGTAATAAATAAAATTATTCCCCATCGTAATCCTATAGTTACAGTATAGGTGTGAAGACCTTGATAAGTCCCTTCTCGGGTTACATCTCGTCATCATTGGATTATTGTTAATATTGTAATTAATGTACCTATTATAAATAAATTAATATTAAATTGATGAAATCATTTAATTAAACCAGAAACAGTAATTATAGCTCCTAAAGCACCTGTTAATGGCCATGGTCTATAATCTACAAGATGAAAAGGGTGGTTTGAATGTGTTGACATTAAATTACTTCTCTTGAATAAAGAGTTCTAAGAATAGCAAATACATATGACTGAATAATAGAAACAGCAAATTCCAAGGTTAATAATAAAAGTTGAGTAATAATAAGAACATTAATTATTAAATATCCTATTAGAGGTCCTGTATTTCCTAATAAGGTTAAAAGTAAATGCCCAGCAATTATATTTGCTGCTAATCGTACAGCTAAAGTTCCAGGTCGGATAATATTACTAATTGTTTCAATACATACTATAAATGGTATTAATATAGGGGGTGTTCCTTGTGGGACTAAGTGGGCAAATATATGTTGTGTATGGTTGATCCATCCAAATATTATAAATCTTAATCATATAGGTAGGGCCAGTCTTAAAGTTATAGATATGTGTCTTGATCTTGTATAAATATATGGAAATAACCCTAAAAAATTATTAAAAAGAATAAATGAAAATAGGGAAATAAAAATAAATGTTCTTCCTTTGTGATTGAATTCCCCTAATAAAGTTTTAAATTCTTTATGTAAAGTATTAATAACATTAATTCAAATAATTATTATTCGAGAGGGGATTAATCAAAATCTCATGGGAATAATTATAATTCCTAATAAAGTTCTTATTCAATTGATTGATAGGTTTATAATATTAGTTGAAGGGTCAAAAGTAGAAAATAAATTAGTTATCACTTTCAAGATAGAATTTTTTTAGAAGATTTATTAAAAAAATTAATTTTTTTGTAAGTTAAAAATGTATAATAGTTTATAAAGTTGAATAAAATAAAAATTACCGAAAAAAAAATATATAACAATAATCAATTTATTGGGGCTATTTGTGGGATCAAGAAATATTAAAATTTTAATAATTTCAGTTTGACATTCTAATGTTATATATTAACTAATTTCTTTCATTAGAAGTAGTTGTTAATTTACTATAATTTAGTTTAAGAGACTAATACTTACATTCAGCCATCTAATGAAATTATTCTTATTTTAGTAATTCAATTAATAAATATATTTGTAGGAACTCTTTCAATAACAATAGGTATGAATCTATGATTAGCCCCACAAATTTCTGAACATTGCCCATAAAATAATCCAGGTCGGTTTATATAAAAATTGGTTTGATTTAATCGGCCAGGAGTTGCATCAATTTTTACTCCTAAGGAAGGAACAGTTCATGAATGTAATACATCTATTGCAGAAACTAAAATTCGAATTTGTGAATTAAATGGTAAAATAACTCGATTATCTACATCTAATAGACGAAAACCATTTTCTGATAATTCATTTGTAGGAATTATATAAGAATCAAATTCAAGTTTTTTAAAATCTGAGTATTCGTATCTTCAATATCATTGATGACCAATTGATTTTAATGTAAGTCATGGATTTCTAATTTCATCAAGAAGGTATAAAAGACGAAGAGAAGGGAGGGCAATAAAAATTAAGATAATAGCTGGTAAGATTGTTCAAATTACTTCAATTGTTTGTCCTTCTAATAGAAATCGATTAATATATTTGTTAAAAAATAAAGAAAATATAAGATACCCAACTAAAATAGTAATTATTGTCAAAATTATTAAAGTATGATCATGAAAAAATGTTAATTGTTCTATTAATGGGGAAGCTCTGTCTTGTAAATTTAGATTAGATCAAGTTGCCATAAGTTCTAATAAAAGAAAAAAACTTTATATATGAAGCTTAAGTTCATTGCACTAATCTGCCATATTAGAAATTAGACAATATAGGTAATTCTGAATATCTATGTTCAGCTGGGGGGAGATTTTGGAATCATTCAATAGATGTAGGTATTTGATTAGGGAAAATTACATTACGTTGAGAAATAAAAGCTTCTCAAATAATATAAATTAATATTAATACTCCAATAAATGAAATAGTTGATCCAATTGAGGAAATTACATTTCATGAAGTATAAGAATCTGGGTAATCAGAATAACGTCGAGGTATTCCTCTTAATCCAAGAAAATGTTGGGGGAAAAATGTTAAATTTACTCCTACAAATATTACTAGAAATTGAATTTTTAATAAGTTTGAATTAAGGGTAATTCCAGTAAAAAGGGGAAATCATTGGATAAAACCTGCAAGAATTGCAAATACAGCTCCTATAGATAGTACGTAATGAAAATGAGCTACTACGTAGTATGTATCATGTAAAATAATATCAATTGATGAATTTGCTAAAACTACTCCAGTTAATCCTCCGACAGTAAATAAAAATACGAACCCTAAAGCTCATAGTAGGGAAGGTCTATAAGAAATTTGAGATCCATGAAGAGTGGCAAGCCATGAAAAAATTTTAATTCCTGTAGGTACTGCAATAATTATAGTTGCTGAAGTAAAATAAGCTCGAGTGTCAACATCTATTCCTACAGTAAATATATGATGAGCTCATACAACAAATCCTAATAATCCAATAGCTAGTATTGCATAAATTATACCTAAAGATCCAAAAGTTTCCTTTTTTCCTCTTTCTTGTCTAATAATATGGGAGATTATTCCGAATCCTGGGAGAATTAAAATATAGACTTCTGGGTGTCCAAAAAATCAAAATAGATGTTGATAAAGAATGGGGTCTCCCCCACCGGCAGGGTCAAAAAATGATGTATTTAAATTACGATCTGTTAATAGTATTGTGATTGCTCCCGCTAATACTGGTAAAGATAAAAGAAGTAAAAGTGCTGTAATTCCAACCGATCAAACAAATAAAGGTATTCGATCAAAAGTTATTCCTACTGACCGTATGTTAATAATAGTGGTAATAAAATTTACTGCGCCTAAAATAGAAGAAATACCCGCTAAATGTAGTCTAAAAATAGCTAAGTCTACTGAAGCCCCACCATGGGCAATCCCAGCAGAAAGGGGTGGGTATACAGTTCAACCTGTACCAGCACCATTTTCCACTATTCTACTCATTAATAGGAGCGTTAAAGAAGGGGGTAGAAGTCAGAATCTTATATTGTTTATTCGTGGAAAGGCCATATCAGGAGCTCCTAATATAAGAGGTACTAATCAATTTCCAAATCCTCCGATTATAATAGGTATAACTATAAAAAAAATTATAATAAATGCATGGGCAGTTACAATAACATTATAAATTTGATCGTCCCCAATTAAAGATCCCGGATTTCCCAGTTCTGCTCGAATTAGTATTCTTAAGGATGTTCCCACTATTCCTGATCAGGCACCAAAAAGAAAATATAAAGTTCCAATATCCTTATGGTTTGTTGAAAATAATCATTTTTGCGGTGAGATGGCTGAATGATTAGGCGATAAACTGTAAATTTATTTATGAAAATTAATTTCTCTCACCAAATAATTAGTATTATATTTTAATAAAAAATTTTAAATTGCAAATTTAAAGATAGGATATTCCTTAATACTTATATAGTTTTATAAAACCTATAGGATTAAGGCTTAAAGCTCTTTCCTTTATTTACAGCTTTGAAGGCTGTGAGTTTATCTTAACTTAAATCCTTCTAATAGAAGTTAATTAAAATTGTATATAAAATTAATCCATTGATAGATAAAAAAGATGTTAAATTGATAAATATGTTATTAAAATTATTTTTATCTATAATCATAGTAAAATTTATTTCATTATTGGAAATTATAATTCTCGAATATGCAATTCGTAAGTAGAAAAATAAAGTAATTAAAGTTATCATAATCATAAACATCAATAATAAAAAATTGTTTAATCTAAGATTTTGAATTACTATTCATTTTGGGAAAAATCCTAAAAAGGGGGGTAACCCTCCTAGAGATAGTAAATTAAGAACTAAAAAGAACTTAATTAAATAATTTTTTCTAATTATTAAAAATATTTGTTTTAATAAATAAATGTTGAATTTATTTAAAATAGAAATAATTGAAATAGAAAGAAAAGAGTAAATTATAAAATACATAATTCATATTATTTCATTTACAATAAATGTTCTTAATATTCATCCAATATGGTTAATTGATGAATAAGCTAGAATTTTACGTAATCTAATTTGATTTAATCCTCCAATTCTTCCAATTAAAGTTGAAAGGATGATAATAATTAAAATAAATTGATTAAATTTAATTGAGTAGGATAAGATAACTATAGGGGCAATTTTTTGTCAAGTCATTAAAATTATTCTATTCATTCAATTTATTCCTTCAATAATTTCAGGGAATCAGAAATGAAATGGAGCAGCTCCTAGTTTTAATAAAATAGCTGAATTTAGTAGTATGAATAATATTTTATCAAAAAAAAATAATTCATTAATTATTTTTCTTTTTGAAATGATCATGATGATTCTAAATAAGAAAATTGATGAAGCTAAAGCTTGAATTAAGAAATATTTAATTGATGCTTCAGATGAATAAGGATTATTTTTTATTCTAATTAATGGAATAAATGATAAAAGATTAATTTCTAAACCTATTCAAGCCCCTAACCATGAAAAGGAGGATATAGTAATAATTGTACCCAAACATAGGGTTGAAATAAAAACTAATTTATAAATAATAAAAATTAAAAAGAAAAGGGGTACAACCTTTATATTTGGGGTATGAACCTAAAAGCTTGATTAGCTTATCTTTTTAATTTTTACTTTATATTTTAGTATATGATGTATAGAAGTTTTTGATACTTAAGGAAATAGTTTAACTCTATTAAATATAAAACTTTGCGGACTACTTTTTACTAGGAAAAATTAACTTTAGGAATTAAGACTGAAGTCTATAATTACTACCTAAAATTTTAGGGGGTTTTTAAGCAGGGAATCCTAGTGATTTTTTAGGGGTAGGGGGGTTAGGTTGGGTTTTATTTTTTTATTTATAAATTAGGGTAATAATTTATAATAATAAGGGTAAGTAACTTACATAATTTATTCTATCAAAATAATCCTTTAATCAGGCACCTTATTTTTTTAACTTCTTTTTAAAGTTTTTATTAAACTTATTCTGAGAAGTTACTAAAGTTAGGTTAGAATAAAATAATTAAAAATAGTAACTATTTTGAAAATCGACCGTTTTTGCCCTTTTTTTTCGTCATTAAAGGTTAACATAATATATAATTAATAGATATTTTTTAATATATACAGCAAGTTTATTTAATATATATCTATTTATTCTTTGTTAAAGAAATCTATTAATATATATGAATCTTTATTAATTATATAAGATTTGAGACAGTATAAACATTTATTAATATATATAGAAAAAAAAAAGGTATATTTTTAAATTAATACTGTATTTCTAAATATACAATTATCTATATATCATTAAGAACCTATATTTGAAATTAAAATTAAATAATAGATTTATAATTATATTAAAAAGAGTAAAATTTATTATATAATAATATATTTATTTATATATATATAAATATTTTAATGTATATTATATAATTATATATATAAATATTATATTATTTATATATATATATATTATATATTATAATTAAAGTTTATGTAGGATTTATTACTAGATATATATATTAATAAATAATTTATTAATATTTATTAATTAATAAATGTTTAATGAAAATGATTAATTTTATTAATAAATAAATAATTATCGATAAAAAAAAAACCCAGATATATATATTTATATTTGTATAAGATTTCATTATTTATAAAAATACATGTATACTCTTAAATATTTATTACTAAAATAAATTTTTATTTTTATATATTTATATATTTTTATTATAATGTAATAAATTTACTAATTTTTAATTTTTATTAACATTTTTATAAGTTTATATTATTTATTTAACTTTTTTTTTATTAATTAAATGATTATCAGTTATTAATATATTTTTTAATAGATACTTAAATTATTTATTAATAATAAAATTAATTTTATAATTTTTAATTTTTATTTTATTAAACAGAAATAAATATAAAATTAATATTTAGTTC